AGGTTTATAATTACAATGTAAGTGTTGTAAAAATTTTGGCAATTTGGACATAATATAAATTCATGTTGTAACAGCACAATGTATATTCTAAAATTATAGGGTGTTTTTAAGGGAGTGAAAGGCGGGGGGTGTTTCTTTAATAGTCCATGAATCATTAATATTTGTGGGGGGGAGGGGGGGGTATCTTAGGGGATATAAGGCTGATAAAGGATATATTATGCTCTTGATATAATAATATGCAACCCTTAAGTAATGTCTATAAAACGTTACATTATTAAAATTTATTTCAAGGAAATGTGCCGCCTTGTATTAGGTCATTCCGTCAGAAGTAAAATGCCAGGTGAAAGAGACCGAAAAAAAAGAGAACCCTATGCATATAAAAGAACGCCTTGGCATGGTGGGTCATGGACAATCGATTCAACACCATTAATCAGATGCCAGATATAGTTATCCGAGCGGGGAGTGTTTACCTAATATGGCCCTGAAATAGGAACCAGATGCCAGTAATAGTTCATTTTGTGCTACCCCCACAGTTATTGTCCCTGACCCATCAAGGACCGTGGACATTAAGACATGACCGGTTGGTGGTCTCTTACTACATTAAGATTTTGAGGACCTATTTTAGTTGGGTCCTTGCATAGAAAATGTTGTGATGGAGTTTAAGGGATTAAGCGATTAATCAGGTCGACAAATTTAAGCCCGTGAGGGGCCATTTAATGGTTTATGTTTACCTTAAGTGATTAATTGAGAGCAAAATAGTCTTTACTCCAGTATTGTACTATTTACATATATATGTACTAATACATATAGGTATGTAAAATTTACATATATATGTACTAATACATATAGGTATGTAAAATTTACATATATATGTACTAATACATATAGGTATGTAAAATTTACATATATATGTACTAATACATATAGGTATGTAAAATTTACATATATATGTACTAATACATATAGGTATGTAAAATTTACATATATATGTACTAATACATATAGATATTACTAAAGCATTTGTATAAACACTTCAGGTGTAAACGTACATTTATATTACTTATACAAGGATATTAAGTGTTTATGTACTATATAACAGAAAATAGTTTAGTTTAGAATGCTAGCTTTGGGGGTTAGCGGTGGGAGTTAAAATCTCTTTTTTCTGGCGTTAGGGAGGAGTTTAACCTCCAATCTTCGGATTACAAAACCGATGCTTTAGGCTTTAAGCCACTAAGGCAGTGTAAATTAAAAGAGTTTATTTTCTATTAGACCGGTGATCGGGTTAAGGACAAGGAAAAGCAAGAAGTAGAGGACAGAAGCGATTTGACCAATAATAATGAAGGGGTATTCGACTGGTATCCCCCCGATTCATGTAAGGATTATTACGTCTGCTACTAAGGTTCAGAATAGGAGTTGGGAGATGGGTCGGAATGTAAGTGATTGTTGTTTGGACGTATGGAGTAGAGGTACTAGTATTAATACAAGGATAGAGAATAAGAGTGCTAGTACACCTCCAAGTTTGTTAGGAATTGATCGGAGGATAGCGTAGGCGAAAAGGAAGTATCATTCAGGTTTAATATGCGGTGGTGTGACGAGCGGGTTGGCAGGGGTGAAGTTTTCTGGGTCCCCTAAGAGGTTGGGGGAAAATAAAGCTAAGGATGTAAGTGTAGTTAATAAAATTACAAATCCCAGCAGATCTTTATACGAAAAGTAGGGGTGGAAAGAGATTTTATCCGTGTCTGAGTTTAACCCGGTGGGGTTGTTAGAGCCGGTTTCATGTAAAAAGAGAGCGTGAAGAAGGGTTGCCGCAACAATAATAAATGGTAATAGGAAGTGAAAGGCAAAGAATCGTGTTAAGGTTGCGTTGTCCACGGAGAAGCCCCCTCAGATTCATTGTACTAATATATCTCCCATATAAGGGACTGCGGATAGGAGGTTAGTAATTACTGTGGCCCCTCAAAATGATATTTGACCTCAGGGTAGGACGTAGCCTACGAATGCGGTCATCATGACTAAGAGTAAAAGGACTACGCCAATATTTCATGTTTCTTTATACAGGTAAGAGCCGTAATAAAGGCCTCGACCAATGTGTAAGAAGATGCAAATGAAAAAGAATGATGCCCCATTAGCGTGAATATTTCGGATTACTCAGCCGTAGTTTACGTCCCGGCAGATGTGGGCCACGGAGGAGAAGGCTATGGAAATATCTGAGGTATAGTGTATGGCTAGAAATAAGCCGGTTAAGATTTGTATTATTAGGCAAAGGAGAAGAAGGGAACCAAAGTTTCATCATGCTGAAATATTAGCTGGGGCAGGTAAGTCAATTAGTGCATTATTGGCAATTTTTAAAAGAGGGTGTGTTTTTCGTAGGCTGGCCATTAGAGGTTCTTGTAGTTGAATACAACGGTGGTTTTTCAAGTCACTGGTCTTGGTTAAAATCCGAGCAGGAATTATGAATTATCTTCTTTATTTATTTTTGTTGGGTTTGGTGGTTAGTTTGGTGGCTGTTGCTTCCAACCCTGCGCCTTACTTTGCTGCGTTGGGTTTGGTTGTAGCAGCTGGGGTAGGTTGTGGTATTTTGGCTGGGCACGGGGGCTCTTTTCTATCTTTAGTATTATTTTTAATTTACTTGGGCGGAATACTTGTAGTATTTGCCTATTCAGCTGCTTTAGCAGCGGAGCCTTACCCTAAAAGTTGAGGAGATCAGTCGGTTATTGGGTATGTTATAATATATTCATTAGGTGTAGGAGGGGCGGGGCTATATTTTTATAAGGAGTGATACGGTTCTTGGTTTATCTCAGATGAGAAAGATTTTCATGTTTTGCGAGCTGAAATTGCTGGGGTTGCAATATTATATTCTGGAGGGGGGTTGATGTTAGTAGTGGGGGGGTTTGGGTTATTAGTTACTCTTTTTGTTGTATTAGAGTTAACTCGGGGCTTAAGTCGGGGGACCCTTCGGGCAGTTTAAAGTGTAAATAAGAAAAGGGCGAGAGTAATAGTAAGGAGAAAAATAGTTAAGTAGGTTTTAATTATACCTTGTTGTGGGTCGCTGGTGTGTGTAGATGCTTTAATTTGTAATGATGCTAGTCCTTTAGGGCCGGAGTTTTCAAGTCATGTTTGGTCTAATAGTTGTGTAGCAATAAGTTGACCTAGGGTGAGGTTGAGTTTTGGCATAAGACGATGAATTATTGAAGGAAAGAATCCTAATATATTTGAGAAGTTGTGAAGGGGTAGATTTGGGGTAGTTTTAAATTGTTTAGAGGTTATTATTGCAAGTTCTATGGCAATTAGGAGGCCTAGAATCGTAATTAGTAGTGCTGTAAGTTTGAGAATTAAAGGTATAGTTAAAGTAGGGGTTTTAAAAGGTAAAAAGTTAGATGTAATTAGTAGTCCTGCAACAATACTTCCTCAGGCCAGGCGTTTAATAGGGTTAATTACGGCTGAGTTGTTTTCGTTAATAGGGGAGAGAGAGAGGAAGCGTGGGGTCCCCATAGTCACAAAAAAAATTAATCGGAAGCTGTATACTGCGGTAAAGGAGGTAGCGATGATGGTCAGGGTGAGGGCTCAGGCGTTTAAATAGGAGGTATTTAGAGCTTCAATAATAGCATCTTTTGAGAAAAAGCCCGCAAGGAAGGGGGTTCCTGTGAGAGCAAGGCTGCCAATGGTGAGGCAGGAGGAGGTTAGTGGTATAAGCTTATGTAGTCCTCCTATTTTTCGGATATCTTGCTCATCATTTAGGCTATGAATAATAGAGCCGGAGCAGAGAAATAGTATTGCTTTAAAGAAAGCGTGGGTGCAGATATGAAGAAATGCTAATTGAGGCTGATTAAGGCCAATAGTAACTATTATCAAGCCTAGTTGGCTTGATGTAGAAAATGCTACAATTTTTTTAATATCATTTTGGGTAAGGGCACAGGCGGCTGTAAATAAAGTAGTTAGTGCCCCAAGGCAGAGGCAGGTTGTAAGAATTAATTGGTTATTCTCTATTAGGGGGTGAAGGCGGATGAGGAGAAAGATGCCTGCTACAACTATAGTGCTTGAGTGTAGTAGAGCTGAGACTGGTGTAGGGCCCTCTATGGCGGATGGGAGTCAGGGGTGGAGGCCAAATTGGGCTGATTTTCCTGTGGCGGCTAAAACTAACCCAAGTAAGGGGGCTGTTATATTGAAGTCTTTTGACAGGAAGAAGATTTGTTGAATTTCTCATGAATTTAGGTTGGTAGCTATTCAGGCTATGCTTAAGATTAGTCCGATATCACCAACTCGATTATATAAGACTGCTTGGAGAGCTGCTGTATTTGCGTCTGCGCGCCCATATCATCAACCAATTAGAAGAAAGGATATGATTCCTACCCCCTCTCAGCCAATAAAAAATTGGAATATGTTATTGGCAGTAACTAGAATAATTATGGCTACAAGAAAGAGGAGAAGGTATTTAAAAAAACGGTTTATGTGTGGGTCTGAGTGTATATATCAGGTTGCAAACTCTAGAATTGACCAAGTAACAAAGAGGGCAATAGGTGTGAAAATTAAGGAATAATGGTCAAATTTAAAACTAATACTAATGTTAAAGTTCGTAGTATTTATTCAGTGTCAGTCAGTCATAATGCTTTCTGTTCCCTGATCAAGAAAAATTATTAATGGTAATAGACTAATAAAGAATGCGGTACTTACGGCTGTTTTAACATAACTAGCAGCTCATCCGGCCCCCAGAGGTGAAGGTTTTAGAGATATTAAAAGTGGGAAGATAAGAATGCTTAGTAAAAGAGTGAGTGAAGATGAGAGTATAAGGGGTGTGATGTACATAGCTACTACTTGGATTTGCACCAAGAGTTTTTGGTTCCTAAGACCAATGGATAGGCTGTTATCCTTTAGGAGCGCGAGTGAGCCACGGAGTTTAGCCATGGGTGTAAAAATTAGCAGTTTTTACTGTCTCAAGACCTCTCTCGGCGAATAAGGGGACTTTAACCTCTATTTTTAGAACCACAATCTAATGTTTTGTTTAAACTATATTTACAAGAAGAATCATCCTCATAAGAGCTCTGGTTTAACTATAAGGAGAAGTAGGGGGATTAAATGTATTGCTAGCAGTAGATGTTCGCGAGTGTGTGAGGGGGGCAGTTTTGTAATATGTACAGGGGTTGGCCCACGCTGTGATATTAAAAAGAGGTAGAGGGAGTAAGCAGCTGTAATAAGGGTCCCTGCCCCAGTAAAAATAAGTGTCCAAGGGGCCCAGTTGAATAAGGATGAAATAATTATTAGTTCTCCCATCAGGTTAGGTAGAGGTGGGAGAGCAAGGTTGGCCAGGTTTGCAATAAATCATCACACAGCTATAAAGGGGAGGAGCATTTGTAATCCTCGGGCTAACATTATTGTTCGACTATGTGTTCGTTCATAGGTTGTGTTAGCTAGACAGAAAAGGGCAGAAGAAACAAGGCCATGAGAGACCATTAAAATAATTGCACCTGTTAATCCCCATGGGGTTTGAATTAGAATTCCGGCTGCCACTAGGCCTATATGGCTTACAGAGGAGTAAGCGATAAGGGATTTTATATCAGTTTGTCGTAAACAAATTGAGCCTGTCATGATGACACCTCATAAGGCTAAGGCGATTAAGGGATAAGATAATTGTGAGGTTAAGGGGTCAAGAGTTGTTGTTATTCGGATAATGCCATAGCCTCCCAGTTTTAGTAAAATTGCTGCTAGTACTATAGATCCGGCTACTGGGGCTTCTACATGAGCTTTAGGAAGTCATAAGTGGACACCATAAAGGGGTATTTTTACGAGAAAGGCTAGTAAACAGGCGAGTCATCAAATTTTACTTCCGTGAGAAAAGAGAGGCATAGGTGGTAAATAATTAAGTGCGAGGAAAGAGAGAGTGCCTATTTTTTCAAGTAGTAGAAGGAGAGCAAGAAGGAGGGGGAGGGAGGCGGCCAGTGTATAAAATAGAAGATAAGTACCTGCGTTAAGGCGCTCAGCTTGATTTCCTCAGCGGGTGATGATTATAAGGGTTGGGATTAATGTTGCTTCAAATATCACATAGAATATTATAGCTTCTGTTGCACTAAATGCTAGAATTAGGAAGGTTTGAAGAATAGCAATTAATGCAAGGTAGGTTCGTTGTCGGACTAGTGGTTCATTGGACATGTGGTTTTGACTAGCCAGGATTATTATTGGAAGTAGTCAACAAGCAAGTACTAGGAATGGGGTAGATAGTTGGTCTGTGCCTATATACGGGTTTGGAGTTGCTCACCCAGTTTCTGAGTCTCATTTAAATAAAGTAAGACTTAAGAAAGCAATAAAAATACTTTGTACTGTTGTATTAATTCACAACCACTTAGAAGGTGAGTATAAAATGGTTGGGTATAATATAAGTGTGGGAAGGAGGATTTTTAGCATTGTAAGAGATTAAGACTTTGCAGGTGATCGGTTCCATGGGTTCGGGTTGTGGCGACAAGAAGGGCTAACCCCACACTAGCTTCGCAGGCAGAAAAGGTGATGATAAGTATAGGGGCAGCGGATGAGGTGGCTGATTCTAGTTGCAATACTCAGAGGGCTATTGCAATAAATAAAGATAGTAGTATTCCTTCTAAACAGAGGAGGGCAGATAGTAGGTGGGTTCGGTGAAAAGCTAAGCCGGTTAGGCCGAGTGCAAAGGCAGAGGTCAGGCTAAAAAGGATTAGTGGCATAAAGGGGTTATGGACTTTAACCATAATTTTCTGAGCCGAAATCAGAGATCTTAATTGGACTAACTCCTTATTCTGCCCACTCGAGCCCCCCTTGAACTCATTCATATACTAAGCCCAGGGTTAAAAGGATTAGAATTGATGAAGCCCAGAACAGGGTAGAGGAGGGGGATAATAGTTGATTTCCTCAGGGTAGGGGGAGGAGCAGGGCAATTTCTAAATCAAACAATAGGAAGAGGATGGCAATTAAAAAGAATCGTAGAGAGAATGGGAGGCGGGCTGAGCCCAGAGGGTCAAATCCGCATTCGTAGGGTGAGAGTTTTTCTGCGTCTGGGTTGATCTGGGGCAGCCAGAATGAGATTGTAGTTAGTAAAAGGGATAAGGTTGCCGAGATAAAGAAAATAGTTGTAATTAGATTCATTATCTTTCCTTGGAATTTAACCAAGACTAAATGATTGGAAGTCATTTGTACTAAATTTAATACTAGAAAGATTATGAGCCTCATCAGTAAATTGAGACGTAAAGGAAGAGTCAAACTACGTCTACAAAATGTCAGTATCAGGCGGCTGCTTCAAATCCGAAGTGGTGTTGAGAAGTAAAGTGGTGTAGTACTTGTCGAAGTAGGCAGACTGCTAAAAATGTTGAGCCAATAATGACGTGGAGGCCGTGAAATCCTGTAGCGACAAAGAAGGTTGAGCCGTAAACACCGTCAGCAATTGTAAAGGGGGCTTCATAATATTCTATGGCTTGAAGTGCGGTGAAATAAAAACCTAGAAGAATTGTTAGAGTTAGAGCTTGAATGGCTTGTTTTCGTTCCCCCTCTATTAAACTGTGGTGGGCCCAGGTAACTGTGACACCAGATGCAAGAAGGACAGCAGTATTAAGAAGGGGAACTTCGAATGGGTCAAGGGTGGTAATGCCTGTTGGTGGTCAGCATCCCCCTAGCTCAGGAGTTGGTGCAAGGCTTGAGTGGTAGAAAGCTCAGAAAAACCCTAAGAAAAAAAATACCTCAGATGTAATGAACAGAATTATACCATAACGTAAGCCTTTTTGAACGGGAGGGGTGTGGTGACCTTGAAAGGTTCCTTCACGAATAATATCACGTCATCATTGAAATATCGTTAAAAGGAGAAGAATAAGGCCTAGTGTTATTAATGTTGTAGAGTGAAAGTGGAATCAGATTGCAAGGCCTGATGTTATTAAAAGGGCAGCTACTGCGCCGGTTAAGGGTCAAGGGCTTGGGTTAACTATATGATATGCGTGTGCTTGGTGGGCCATAGGAGTTCTCCTGCAGATAAAGACTTACCAGTAATACAAACACGTATGCTTGAATTGCTGCTACTGCAACCTCTAGTATTATCAATAAAAGTAAAACTAATATTGTTAACACGGCCACAGTAGTGGCAGTTGAGACAAGGACTGAAACTGCCGTCGCAATCAGTTGAATTAGTAAGTGGCCGGCTGTTAAATTAGCTGTTAGTCGGACTCCTAATGCTAAGGGGCGAATAAATAAGCTAATTGTCTCAATGATAACTAGTACGGGGACTAGTAAGGGGGGTGTGCTTTCAGGAAGTAAATGTGCTAAGGCTGCGGTTGGCTGGTTCCGTAAGCCGATAATTACTGTGGCTAATCAGAAAGGGACGGCAAGCCCCATATTAAGTGAAAGTTGGGTTGTTGGTGTAAAGGTGTATGGCAATAATCCTAGCATATTAATAGACAATAAGAAAACTATTAATATTAAAGCTCATTTATGGCCACCTTGATTGATGGAGATAAATATTTGTCGGGTAAATTGCCCAATGGATTGTCCTTGAATTATAACTGTACGGTTACTTAATCATCGGTTAGAGGGGGTGGGGATAAGGATTCATGGGAATGTTAAGGCAATTGCAATAAGGGGTACTCCTAAATAATAAGGGGGTAAAAACTGGTCAAAGAATCCTAATGCCATTCTCAACCTCAAGCATTAGTTTTTAATTTTAAGGTGCTAGGTGTTTCTGGCTCGTTGTTAAAGTTGTATTTTATAACTTTAGCTGGAATAATTGTTAGGAAAATTAACCAAGAAAATACAAGTGTGATAAATCAGGGTTTTAAAATTAATTGCGGCATCTCACAAGGGGCGGTCGGGAGCCACCAACTTTTAGCTTAAAAGGCTAATGCTGAACCCTTACAGCTTCCTAGCGAAACGTTTCAAGCATAAGAGACGACCAAGCTTCAAAGTGAGTTAGGGGAACGGCTTCTACTACAATTGGCATAAAGCTATGGTTTGCTCCACAGATTTCAGAGCATTGTCCATAAAATACTCCTGGGCGTGCGGCGATAAAGGCTGTTTGGTTTAGTCGGCCTGGCATAGCGTCTGTTTTTACACCAAGGGCTGGAACAGCTCAAGAGTGGATGACGTCATCAGATGCAACTAAAATTCGGATGGGGGAGTTTATTGGGACTACTATGCGGTGGTCTGCTTCAAGTAGTCGGTACTGCCCAGGAGAAAGGTCTTGGGTGGGAATTATGTATGAGTCAAAGCTGAGATCTTGATAGTCTGTATACTCATATGTTCAGTATCATTGATGTCCTAGGGCTTTTACGGTTAAATGAGGGTTACCAATTTCATCTATTAGATATAAAATGCGAAGGGAGGGGAAGGCAATAAGAAATAAGATTACTGCTGGTAAAACGGTTCAAACAATCTCAATTTCTTGGGAGTCTAGGATGTATTTATTTGTTAATTTAGAGGATACTATTGCGACGATGATGTAGAGGACTAATGTGCTGATTAAAAAAACGATCATTAATGCATGGTCGTGGAAGTGGAGAAGTTCTTCTATAACAGGTGAAGCCGCGTCTTGGAATCCTAGTTGTGATGGATGTGCCATAAAGCTAATTAAGCTTATGGTACACAGGGTTCTAACCTGTAATGCTGCCTTGACAAAGCAGTGTAATTATTTTACTAGTATCATTGTAGAAGAAAGAAGCAGAAGTGGTTATGCGGCTGGCTTGAAACCAGCATGAGGGGGTTCGATTCCTTCCTTTCTCGTTAAGTGGGGCCTGAACAAAGGCGGGTTCCTCAAATGTGTGATAAGGCGGAGGACACCCGTGTAATCATTCGGCGTTAGTAGAGGTTAACTCAGTAGATAAAATCTCTCGTTTAGCCGCAAAGGCTTCTCATAAGATAAACAGGAACATAATTACAGCAATTAGGGATATTAGAGAGCCAATAGATGAGACTGTGTTTCAGAGAGCATAAGCATCTGGGTAGTCTGAGTATCGTCGGGGTATTCCGGCTAACCCTAGGAAGTGCTGAGGAAAGAAGGTTAGGTTTACACCGATGAACATTACCCCGAAGTGGATTTTTGTTCAGGTGCTGTGTAGAGTATAACCTGAGAATAGGGGAAACCAGTGAACAAAGGCCCCTATAATAGCAAATACGGCTCCTATTGATAAGACGTAGTGGAAATGTGCTACTACATAATAAGTATCGTGAAGGGCAATATCTAAAGAGGAGTTAGCTAGTACAATACCTGTTAATCCACCTACAGTAAAAAGGAAGATGAAGCCTAAGGCTCAAAAGAGGGGGGTTTCTCATTTAATTGAGCCGCCATGCAGAGTAGCTAATCAGCTAAATACTTTTACTCCAGTGGGGATTGCGATAATTATTGTTGCGGAGGTGAAGTATGCTCGGGTGTCTACATCTATACCCACCGTAAATATGTGATGGGCTCATACAATAAAGCCTAGAAGGCCAATTGCTATTATAGCTCAAACTATACCCATATAGCCAAAAGGCTCTTTTTTACCTGAGTAATAGGCGACAATGTGGGAGATTATACCGAACCCTGGTAAAATTAGAATATAAACTTCAGGATGCCCAAAAAATCAAAATAAGTGTTGGTACAGAATAGGGTCACCACCACCTGCAGGGTCAAAAAATGATGTGTTAAGGTTTCGATCTGTTAAAAGTATCGTAATACCCGCTGCTAAGACTGGGAGTGAAAGAAGAAGAAGTACTGCTGTTACTAATACAGCCCAAACAAATAAAGGCGTTTGATATTGCGAGGTTGCTGGGGGTTTTATATTGATAATGGTCGTAATAAAGTTAATGGCCCCTAGGATTGATGAGACACCAGCCAGGTGCAGGGAAAAAATAGTAAGGTCAACAGAGGCTCCTGCGTGGGCAAGGTTTCCGGCAAGAGGGGGATAAACAGTTCACCCTGTTCCAGCTCCGGCTTCTACGCCAGATGATGCTAAAAGAAGAAGAAAAGATGGGGGGAGTAGTCAGAAGCTCATATTATTTATTCGGGGGAAGGCCATATCGGGGGCGCCGATTATTAATGGGACAAGTCAGTTTCCAAAACCCCCAATTATTACTGGTATTACTATGAAAAAAATTATGACGAAGGCGTGGGCGGTCACTAAGACATTATAAATTTGGTCATCACCCAGTAGGGAACCTGGTTGACCAAGTTCTGCCCGGATTAGAAGGCTTAAAGCCGTGCCCACTATCCCGGCTCATGCACCAAACACTAGATAAAGGGTGCCAATGTCTTTATGATTAGTAGAAAAAAATCAGCGGGTAATTGCCATAGGTAGGATGGCCGAGGGTTCAGGCGGTGGGTTGTAGCTCCACTGACAAAGGTTTAAGTCCTTTTCTTATCAGCTCTGTGGTGTTTAGCTCGTTGGATTGCAAATCCAGAGGCGCAGGTTAGTTTCTGCCGGGGCTTGCTCCCCGCCTTTTTCTAGGAGGCGGGGAGAAGTAGATGAATGCTCGCTGGTTTGGGCGCTTAGCTGTTAACTAAGATTTTGTGGGATCGAGGCCCTCTCATCTAGAAAGGCTTTAGCTTAATTAAAGCGTCTGGGTTGCATTCAGAAGATGTGGGGTAACAACCTGCAAGTTTTAGTCGTGGCAGAGACTGGAGGACTTTAACCTTCATTTAGAGCTTTGAAGGCTCTTGGTTTAAATTAACCTAAGTTTCTTGAGGTAACTAGAGTATATTAATTAGTTGCCTGATTAAATAATGGATGAGGGCCGCAACGAAGGGGCTCAAAGGAAGGAGGATGATAGAGGCGGTTGCAAGTGTAGCTAGAGTGATTTTGTCTTGTTTTTTTTTGCGCCGCCAAGAAGTTTTGGATATAGATGTCCCCGGGAAGAGGGAGATAATTGTAAAGTAACATAGTCGTATATAAAAGTAAAGGCTAATTAAGGAGCTTATTGCTAGCATGGTGGCAGGGCCGTGTAAGTCTTGTTTTGAGAGTTCTTCTAGAATTACTAGTTTAAGTGAGAAGCCTAGAAACGGGGGGATACCTACTAGTGACAGGAGGATTAGGCTTATTATAATTATTGTAACGGGGGTTTTAGACCAGGCGAGTGTAAAAACACTTATTTTTGTTGCCGAGGTCTCTTTGAGTGTAAGGAAGGCTGCGGTGGTTATAAGAATATAAATGACTAGTGCAAAGATAGCTACTTCTGGTGCGCATTGAACAATTACAAGTATTCAGCCGAGGTGTGCAATTGATGAATAGGCTAGGATTTTTCGAAGCTGGGTTTGGTTTAAACCTGCTCAGGATGCTGCTCAGGCTGAGGTAAGGCCAAGCATGACTAGTAGAGCAGGGTAGGTGTTGTGTGTAATTTGAAGGAGTAATGCAAATGGTGCTAGTTTTTGTCATGTGGCTAAAATTAGACCTGTTGTAAGGTCAATACCTTGTATTACTTCTGGAAGTCAGAAGTGAAGGGGTACTATTCCTAGTTTAATAGATAGAGCTAGTGTAATTAAGACAATTGAAGCCGGAGTCTCGATGTGGGCAATGTCTCATTTGTCTCAGGTGGAGCCATTAAAAATTGTAGCAAGGAAGAGGATTGAGGAGGCAAAGGCTTGAGTCAGGAAGTATTTGGTTGCGGCCTCTGATGCTCGGGGGTGATGATTTTTAGCCATTAGGGGAATAATAGCCATAGTGTTGATTTCCAGGCCGGCTCAGGCCATGAGTCAGTGTGAACTAATAAAAGTAATAAGGGTTCCAAGCCCGGTAACGTAGAGTAGTAAATAATATATCATTTCTACCATGTAGTAAAAGAAGGACTTTAACCTTCATAGTTGGGGTATGGGCCCAGTAGCTTAAGTTAGCTTATTTTACTGTTGTATAGGAAATGGTGTAATGGGAACACCTGGAGTTTTGGACTCTCGGATAGGGGTTCGAATCCTCTTTTTCTACTTCTATAGTGTGCGCTTTAGGAGCTGGAGGGGGTTTAACCCACGTTTATTACTCTATCAAAGTAGTCCCTGGCTCTCGGGCACAGTTCCTGTAACTTAAAGTTGGGGGGGCAAGCTTGCAAATGCAATTGGGAGGGCGGCATGTCATAAAATAAGGGCAAGGGTCAGTGGTAGGAAGTTCTTTCAGATAAGGTGTATGAGCTGATCGTAGCGGAATCGAGGGTAGGAAGCACGAACCCAGAGGAATAGGGCTGAGAGGAAGGCGGCCTTAGTTATTAGGTTTATTGATGTAATTTCTGGGATTAGTGGAATATGGGATGCCCCCATAAATAGGATGGCGGATAGGGTATTTATTAAGAGAATATTAGCGTACTCAGCTAAGAAGAATAATGCAAATGGGCCCCCTGCATATTCTACATTAAAGCCAGATACTAGTTCTGATTCACCTTCGGTGAGGTCAAAGGGAGCTCGATTTGTCTCTGCAAGGGTGGAAACATACCATATTGCTGCCAATGGTCAAGCTGGGAGAAGAAGTCATGTGGTTTCTTGTGTTGTATTAAATATTTGAAGAGTAAAACCGCCGGTAAAAATAATAATAGATAAGAGAATTAAGCCAAGGCTAACCTCGTAGGAGATGGTTTGGGCTACTGCCCGTAGGGCACCAATTAGGGCATATTTTGAGTTTGATGCTCACCCTGACCCTAAGATTGAGTACACTGCGAGACTGGATAAGGCAAGCATAAATAGGAGTCCGAGGTTAAGGTTTGTTACGGGATGAGGTAGAGGTATGGGGGCTCACAGCATTATGGCTAAGGTAAAGGCTAATATTGGTGCGGCTAAGAATAGAAACGGGGATGAGGTAGATGGGCGGACTGGCTCTTTAACAAATAGTTTAACCCCGTCTGCAATGGGTTGCAGCAGGCCATATGGTCCTACTACGTTTGGACCTTTGCGCAGTTGCATATATCCTAGAACTTTTCGTTCAATAAGTGTAAGGAAGGCTACTGCTAGTAATACTGGCACAATATAGGCCAGCGGGGAGATAAGATGGGTAAGCAAAATCATAGCTAAGGAGAGGACTTGAACCTCTAAGGAAGAGGGCTTAGGCCTCTCACAATTGCCGGATTCTGCCACCTGAGCTCCAATTTTCTTTGGGTATTTTATGCTTCCTCTTATTTGGTTGAGTTGATTTCATTAAGTGAGGGTAAGGCGTGTCTTGGGTGGGGGCCTTATTTTTTCGGTCCTTTCGTACTAGAAGAAATAGCTTTACAGATAGAAACCGACCTGGATTACTCCGGTCTGAACTCAGAAACCGAAGTAGTTTAATCCTTTCTGAACTCAGATCACGTAGGACTTTAATCGTTGAACAAACGAACCCTTAATAGCGGCTACACCATTAGGATGTCCTGATCCAACATCGAGGTCGTAAACCCCCTTGTCGATATGGACTCTTGGAGGGGATTGCGCTGTTATCCCTAGGGTAACTTGGTCCGTTGATCGGCTAAATGCCGGATCTTGCGGTCAGAGGTTCTGTGGCTTAGAGGTGTCCCTCGTGGTTTTGAGAAGTGTCTTGCTTCACATGGGGGATTTGTTTTTCCCCGCGATTGCCCCAATCGAAGACGTTAATTAGTCCTATAATGTTTAATTCCGTTTACATGGGGTTTTAACATAGTTGATTTAATGTCTTAAGCTCCATAGGGTCTTCTCGTCTTGTATGTCTATACCCGCTTCTGCACGGGTAAATCAATTTCACTGATTAGAAAGGGGAGACAGTTAAGCCCTCGTTTCACCATTCATACAGGTCTTCATTTAAAAAACAAGTGATTGCGCTACCTTCGCACGGTTAAAATACCGCGGCCGTTTAACTTAGTCACTGGGCAGGTAGGACCTCTTATACATTGATTGTTGCAGGAGGCGATGTTTTTGGTAAACAGGCGAGGCTTGTGTTTGCCGAGTTCCTTCCCTCTCTTTTAATCTTTCCTTAAACTCCTCCAGTGTAGGGTTAACGATAAGTTATGTAGGTTTTTCTTGATTAATTTGTTAAACTACTTTTCTCTCATTAATTGAGTTCGTTAATTATTAGTGGTGGGTCCGGTCTAATTTACACTTGGGTGTGGAGAAGGGGTTACCTTCTTGTTACTCATTTTAGCAGTGTCTCTTCCATGGAGGCATGGAATGGCCTAGTAGTAATAGGGGTTTAGGAGTAATTTATTAGAATAAAAGATTTTTGTCCGCCTGAGCTTTAACGCTTTCTGAGGTGGCTGCCTTTAGGCCCACTGAAGCGGTTATCTTGTGAAGTGTAATCTTTAACCTCCTGGGCGGGTTGTGTCCCGATTCAAAAGGGCTGTACCCCTTTTGATTAACTCTTGTAATTTTCTCTGTCTCATATGGTGATGATTATATGTGAGTAGAGGAGTACGAGGCTGAACTTATATCCATTTTTTAGGCAACCAGCTATCACCAAGTTCGATAGGTCTGTCACCGCTACCCGGAGATCTTCCCACTCTTTTGCCACAGAGACGGGTTGGCCCTAATATAGGCTGTCTCGGGGTAGCTCACTTGGTTTCGGGGTTAAGAACTAAAGTTTCTCTTTGCTCTAAGGTTCTGACTAAATCATGATGCAAAAGGTACGAGGATATATCTCTGCTTTTTTGGGCTTAAATGGGTTATTTCACTTCTTTTTCAGCTTTCCCTTGCGGTACTTATTCTATTGCTTTATAGTGCCTTTTCTGTCGCCCGTACTAAGGCAGAAAAATGTTTTAATTATTTATAGTAGAGTTGGGTTAAATTTATTAATGTTGAAGTTTAGGTTTAATAATTAAGCTAGCTGTTTGGCTCAAAACGATCCAACTTGCATGGATGTAGACTCGGTGTAAGGGAGGTGCCTAGTTATCTCGGCCACGTTTTGATTCTCCAAGTACACCTTCCGGTATACTTACCGTGTTACGACTTATCTCCCCGTGTATAGTGTATTTGGTTATTTACTTATATTAATGTTTTGTTAGGGAGAGTGACGGGCGGTGTGTGCGCATCTCAGAGCCTGGTTCAAAATGACTCTCTGCTTGATTTTTACTTCTAAATCCACCTTCAGGGGTTAATTTCATAACCCAATTCGTATTTTCTGATTAAGAAAATGTAGCCCATCTCTTCCCATCTCATAAGCTACACCTCGACCTGACGTTTTGGGCGCGGACCCATTATGCTTACTGTTGATCCTTTACAAGGTAAGCTTGCGACGGCGGTATATAGGCGGGGTTGACAAGAGATGGTGAGGTTTAACGTGGATTATCGGTTCTAGGACAGGCTCCTCTAGGTGGGTCTGAGACACCGTCAAGTCCTTTGGTTTTTAAGCTTACGCTCGTAGTAACCTGGCGGATATTTCTTGTAGTTAAAATATCTGAGTTTAAGGCTAAGCATAGTGGGGTATCTAATCCCAGTTTGTTTCTTAGCTTTCGTGGGTTCAGGTAAAATAAAGTTACTTTCGTTATTGGGCTTCGTGATCTCATATTGTTTATCAACGACTTTGAGGTAGTTTGACTTTATTGGGTAATTTACCCCTAACCACTCTTTACGCCGTAGCTATCAACTAGGGTCTCTCGTGTAACCGCGGTTGCTGGCACGAGGTTTACCGACCCGTATATAGGCTCTAATTAAGTCAAGTTTTCACTTATGGCTTAATGTTTACCACTGCTGAGTTCCCTTGGGGGTGTGGCGTAGCAAGGCGTCTTGGGCTAGATGGGTGTGCCTGATGCCAGCTCCTCGTCCCCGGGCGGGGGATTGAGGGCATTCTCACGGGGGTGGGGAGCCGTGCGTAAAGTCGGGACCAAGCTTTTGTGCTTGTGGAACTTTCTAGGGTTCATCTTAACATCTTCAGTGTTATGCTTTATGTTAAGCTACACTAGC